AGATTGTGGCATGAGGGGGGAGGGGGAGGGGGGAGTTTTGTGAGTGCAAAAATGGTATTTGTGTTTGGAAAGAACGGGGGATGGTTTCAAATCTAGAGGGGTAGCTGTCTAAGGGAAATGAAATTATTAAAGTAGTAGGTTTGTATCAGGTAGGCGGGGAAAGGGCTGGTTGTTATAGTGTTATGTTGGGTTATGGGATTGGAGATACTATAAGGCTCTAGTCTGAGATTAGATTGGTCTTGTGTGTGCTATGTGTACTTGTTCTTGTTTTTGGGGTTTGGCAAGATATTGATAGTCACGTATGGCGCTGAGATCAATGGGGGGTAAGGGGGGTTTGTTGAGTTTGCCTGCTACATGTGGGTGTGGGTGTGGGCCGTGTACGTGTACGTGTACGTGTACGTGTACGTGTACGTGTACGTGTACGTGTACGTGTACGTGTACGTGTACGTGTACGTGTACGTGTACGATTTGTCCTATGTCCTGAAACCATTGACTGGATAACACCTTAAGGGTATAAATGCTCGCCCGACGTGTTATGCACTGTTTGACTTTTCCGCTCCAGCTTGTTGTTATGTCCTGATCCATTGATTTGTATGTACCCTTTGATTTTGATGTCTAATGACGCATGGTTCAATTGAAGTCCAGCTACAATTTGTTTGACTGTGTTAAGGCCTCTGACGGCCATAGCTGAGTCCAAGCATACCCCGAAATAAAAAAGATACCAGAGGCATGACACCACAGTTATGTGTCGGCATGGGCTGATTAGTCATGAACCCATCGAGATGTCTTATTTAAGAGGAAAGAATAGGCGATTTTAGGTGAGATGGCCCTGAAGAAAGAACCAGATGCCGTTTACGCCCCAAGTCTAGAAACCCCCACGGTTTATGGGCCCGTGGCGAGAAGAGGGATCCTTCTCGCAAGGGTTGCTGGTTTCACGTGAGTTGGTAGTCGAGAAATAGCCTAATGGAGGTGATACGCATGGTGACTGGATTTGTCGCAATTGATGGGGTATGCCCGATATATAAGTTAATGTACTATGTACTATAAAACATTTATTGTACTTAATAATATTCATGGGGTAATACGTATTAATGTGGATTATACATATTATATGTCTTATTGTAATTAATTTATATGTACATGCTTGTTATTCATGGGGTATATAATTAATGCACTATTATACATAGAAGGGGGTTGGGTGGTTTGTGGGCAAGGAATAGTTTAAGATAGAATTTCAGCTTTGGGTGTTGATGGTGGGACTTGAGTCTCTTCCTTGAGTCTTTGGGGGAAGTTGTTTTTTCCCCATTTCTGGTTTACAAGACCAGTGTAATGGTTATACTACATAGACTCTTCATTTAAGTAGGTGGTTTTCTGCGATGCCTGCAAGTGGTAGTAAGACCAGGATAATGAGGAAATAGAGGATTGAGGCCAGTTGTCCGATGAGGATGAATGGATGTTCTACAGGTTGGCCTCCGATTCATGTTAATGTTAGGAGATCTGCAACTAGAAGTCAGAATAAGCATTGGCTGATTGGTCGAAAGGTTATACTGCGTTGTTTGGATGTGTGTAGCAGTGGAATGATGGCAAGGATGAGGATTGATAGGACTAGGGCTACTACACCTCCTAGTTTGTTTGGGATTGATCGTAGGATGGCGTAGGCGAATAGGAAGTACCATTCTGGTTTGATATGGGGTGGAGTATTTAGTGGGTTGGCTGGGGTGTAGTTGTCTGGGTCTCCTAGTAGGTCTGGTGAGAATAATACTAGTGATAGGAGGGCTGTGAGTATAAGGACTAGTCCTAGGATGTCTTTGATGGTGTAGTAAGGATGAAATGGAATTATGTCTGCATCTGATGGGATTCCTGTCGGGTTGTTGGAGCCTGTTTCATGTAAGAAGAGCAGGTGGACTATTACTAGGGCTGCAATGATGAATGGGAGAAGGAAGTGGAGGGCAAAGAATCGGGTTAAGGTGGCTTTGTCTACAGAGAAGCCTCCTCACACTCATTCTACAAGGTTAGTTCCAATGTAGGGGATGGCTGAGAGTAGGTTGGTGATGACTGTTGCTCCTCAGAAGGATATTTGTCCTCATGGTAAGACATAGCCCATGAATGCTGTTGCTATTACTGCGAATAAAAGAATGATGCCGATGTTTCATGTTTCTGTGTATGTATAGGAGCCGTAGTAGATGCCTCGGCCTACATGTAGGAATAGGCAGATGAAAAACATAGATGCCCCGTTAGCGTGGAGGTAGCGTAGGATTCAGCCGTAGTTGACGTCTCGGCAGATGTGGGTGACAGAATAGAAGGCTGTAGCGGTGTCAGAAGTGTAGTGTATGGCTAGGAATAGGCCTGTTAGGATTTGTACTGCTAGGCAGATTCCTAGTAGAGAGCCGAAGTTTCATCAGGAGGAGATGCTTGATGGGGCGGGTAGGTCGATGAATGAGTCGTTGATGATTTTGAAGAGTGGGTGGGATTTTCGGATGTTGGTCATTGTGTTCCTGTAGTTGAAGTACAACGGTGGTTTTTCATATCATTAGTCATGGTTAGATTCCATGTGGGAATAATGATAACGTATACTGTGTTTATTTTAAGTACTATTTTTGTTGTTAGTTTTGTTGGGTTTTCTTCTAAGCCTTCTCCTATTTATGGGGGGTTGGGGTTGATTGTTAGTGGTGGAGTTGGGTGTGGGATTGTAATGAGTTTTGGTGGGTCTTTTTTAGGGTTGATGGTGTTTTTGATTTATTTAGGGGGGATGTTGGTGGTTTTTGGTTATACTACGGCGATGGCTACGGAGCAGTATCCTGAGGTTTGAGTGTCTAATAAAGTTGTATTGGGGTCTTTTGTTTTTGGTTTGGTTATAGAAATGGTGTTTGTTTTGGGTGTGTTGAATGGGGACGGGTTTGGTGTATTATTTGGGTTTAGTGATATAGGGGATTGAGTAATTTATGATGTGGGGGATTCTGGGGTTGTTAGTAAGGAAGTGGTTGGGGTAGCTGCTTTGTATAGTTATGGGGTTTGATTAGTGGTTGTTACTGGGTGGTCTTTGTTGATAGCTGTTGTGGTTGTCATGGAGGTTACTCGTGGAGGTTAAGTATGATTAGACTTAGGGTGAGGGTGAGGAGAAATGAGAGGAAATATAATTTGATTTGACCTTTTTGGGTGGAGACTAGGGTTGAGGCTTTTATTTGTAGCTGAGAGATTGACTTGGGTAGAGTGGTTTCCAGTCAGGTTTGGTCTAGGAGGAGGGAGGCTGTTTTTTGGCCTAGAATGAGGTTTGCTAGGGGTAGGGAGCGGTGTATAATTGTTGGGAAGTATCCAAGGAGGTTGGAAAATTTGAATGGGCTTATAGGTTGGTTGAATTTTAGGTTGTATGTGGCTGTGTTAAGGTCTAGGGCGATTGTAAAGCCTAGGATGGTTACGAAAAGGGCTGTTATTTTAAGATAAAGGGGCATGGTTATTTGTGGGATGGTTATTGGTGTAATGTTGTTAGTGATGAGAAATCCGGCAAAGATGCTTCCGATTAATAGTCGTTTGATGGGGTTTATTAGGTAGGGGTTGTTTTCATTGATGATGATAAGAGTAGGGAAGCGTGGTTGGCCTAGGAGGGCGAAGAAGATAATGCGAGTACTGTAAACGGCTGTTAGGGAGGTGGCGATAAGAGTGATTATTAGGGCTCAGGCGTTGGTATATGACGTGTTGGCGGATTCGATGATTAGGTCTTTGGAGTAGAATCCTGTTAAGAAGGGCATTCCTGTTAGTGCTAGGCTGCCTACTGTTAGGGCGGTGGTAGTGAAGGGTAGGGCATGGAATAGGCCTCCTATTTTTCGGATATCTTGTTCGTCGTTAAGACTGTGGATGATTGATCCGGAGCATAGGAATAGCATGGCTTTGAAGAATGCGTGGGTGCAGATGTGGAGGAATGCTAGGTGGGGTTGGTTGATGCCGATTGTTACTATTATCAGGCCTAGTTGGCTGGAAGTGGAGAAGGCTACGATTTTTTTAATGTCGTTTTGGGTGAGGGCACAGATTGCGGTGAATAGGGTGGTGGTGGCTCCTAGGCATAGAATTGTGGACTGGATAGGGGGGTTATTTTCGATCAGTGGGTAGAATCGGATGAGCAGGAATACTCCTGCTACAACTATAGTGCTGGAGTGGAGTAGGGCTGAAACGGGTGTTGGGCCTTCTATGGCTGAGGGCAGTCATGGGTGGAGTCCGAATTGGGCTGATTTTCCTGTTGCTGCTAGGACCAGTCCTGCTAGGGGGAAGGTGGTGTTGTCGAGGTTGAGGGAAAAAATTTGTTGGAGGTCTCAGGTGTTAGAGTTGAAGAGGAATCATGCTATGGCTGCTAGGAAGCCGATGTCTCCAATTCGATTATAGAGAATGGCTTGGAGGGCTGCGGTGTTTGCGTCTGCTCGTCCGTATCATCAGCCAATTAGTAGGAAAGACATGATTCCTACCCCCTCTCATCCAATGAAGAGTTGGAATAGGTTGTTAGCGGTGACTAGGATAAGTATAGTGATGAGGAATATTAATAGATATTTGAAGAACCGGTTAATGTAGGGGTCTGCGTGTATATATCATAGGGAAAATTCTATGATAGATCATGTGACGAATAGTGCTACAGGCATAAAAATCATTGAGAAGTAGTCTAGTTTAAAGCTGAGGGATAATTTAATGGTTTGGATTGTTATTCAATGTCAGTTTGATAGGACTGTCTCCTGTCCTGATTGAATGAATGTGAGCATTGGGATTAGGCTGATTGTGAAGGCGTAGGCGATGGTTGTTTTTACGTAATCAGGGTATGAGTTGTTTTTGTGGAGGTTGAGGGTTGTTGAAATGATGGGTGCTAATAGTATTAAGAGGGAGACTAGGGTTAGAGAGGTGGAGAGGTTTATTACTTTTATTTGGAGTTGCACCAATTTTTTGGTTCCTAAGACCAACGGATAACTGCTATCCTTTAAAAGCGTAAGAAAGCCATATTGTTAAGTATGGGGGCATGAGTTAGCAGTTCTTGCATACTTTCTTGGTAAATAAGAAATTTTAGATTCTATTATTAGATTCACAATCTAACGTTTTTATTAAACTATATTTACAGTACAGGGGTCCTAAGATAATTTTGGGGTTGATGGACAGGAGTAGTAGTGGAAGTAGGTGTATGGCCATTAGTGTGTTTTCTCGGGTGAACGAGGGGGCAAGGTTGTTAATGTGGTGCGTTTGTTTTCCTCGTTGGGTGGTAATAAGTATATATAGGGAATAGAGGGCGGTGATGATAATGTTAGTTCCCGTGAGGGCAATGGAGATCGAGGATCATGAGAATGTTGCTATGACTACGAATAGCTCTCCAATTAGATTGATTGTTGGGGGTAGGGCTAGGTTAGTGAGGCTTGCTAATAGTCATCAGGCGGCTATTAGGGGGAAGATTGTTTGTAGTCCTCGGGCTAGGATTATGGTTCGGCTGTGGATGCGTTCATAGTTGGAGTTCGCTAGGCAAAATAGTATTGAGGAAGTGAGGCCGTGGGCGATTATCAGGGCGGTTGCTCCTATGTAGCTTCATGGGGTTTGGATTAGGACTGCTACGATGATTAGCGCTATATGGCTGACGGAGGAGTATGCGATAAGTGATTTTAAGTCGGTCTGGCGTAGGCAGATTGAGCTGGTTATAATTATTCCTCATAGGGAGAGTATTAAGAATGGGTAAGCTATGGAGCTGGTAATAGGGTTTAGTGCAATTGTAATTCGTAGCATACCATAGCCTCCTAGTTTTAGCAGTACGGCGGCTAGGACTATTGACCCAGCAATAGGGGCTTCTACATGTGCTTTTGGTAGCCATAGGTGGAGGCCATAGAGGGGTATTTTTACTATAAATGCCATTATACATGCTAATCATAGGAATACATTACTTCAGGTGGTGGACAGGGGTTTGATTCAGTATCCTATAAGTAGGAAGTTTAGTGATCCTACAAGATTTTGGATATAGGTTAGTGCTACTAGGAGGGGGAGAGATCCTGCTAGGGTGTAGAACAGGAAATAGAGGCCAGCGTTTAGGCGTTCTGTTTGGTTTCCTCAGCGAGTGATGATGATTAAGGTGGGGAGGAGGGTTGCTTCAAATAGGATATAGAATATGATTAGTTCTGTGGCGGTAAAGGTCATGATTAGGAAGACTTGAAGTAGAACCAGTATTGTAATGAATAGTTTTTTTCGGGTTAGTGATTCGTTGGCTAGATGGTGTTGGCTGGCGATTAGTATGAGGGGTAGTAGTCATATTGTTAGTATTAGTAGAGGTGCGGATAGAGAGTCGGAGAAGAATATTAGAGAGGTGTTTAGGCTGGTATCATTGAATTGGTTTAGTAGGGGGAGACTCAGGAGGCTGATTATGAGGCTGTATATTGTTGGGTTAATTCAGATTATGGTGTGTTTTGAGAGTCATGTAAGGGGGATTAGTATGGCTGTGGGAAGGATAATTTTTAGCATTGTAGGAGGTTCAGGTTTTGTACATAATCCACCCCGTAGGTATTTGATACTATAACTAGTAGTGATAACCCTAGGGCTGCTTCGCAGGCAGCGAATACTAGCAGAATAATGGGTATTATGCTTGATAAAGTGAGGTGTGCGCTTAGGATTATGACTGTAGCTATTACGAAGATGGATAGTATTATGCCTTCTAGGCATAGGAGGGAGGATATTAAGTGAGATCGGTATAGTAGTAGGCCTAGTAGCGATACTGTAAAGGCTAGGATGGTGTTTATGTAGATTAGGGCCATTTGATAATTATGAGTACGTTCATAATCTAATGAGTCGAAATCATTTGTTTTGTTTAAACTAATTATCACTATTCGGTTCATTCTAGGCCCTTTTGAGATCACTCGTAGGCTAGGCTAGTGGCTAATAGGGAGATTAGGAAGAGGGATGTTGTGAGTATAGTTTTTAGGTCGTTGGATTGGGAGGCTCATGGGAGGGGTAAGAGTAGGGCAATTTCTAGATCAAATAGTAGGAATGTGATTGCGACTAGAAAGAATTTTATGGAGAAGGGGAGGCGGGCAGATCCCATGGGGTCAAATCCACATTCATAGGGGCTGGCTTTTTCTGAGTAGATGTTAGTTTGTGGGAGTCAGAATGCGATGATTACAAGTAGGGAGGCTAATAGGGTATTTGTTAGAAGTGTTAACAGGAGGTTTACTATTCTTTTCTGGGGTATACCAGAACTAATTGATTGGAAGTCAACTGTACTTTTTAATACTAAAAGAATAAGAGCCTCATCAATAGATGGATACGTATAAGAAAAGTCAGACGACGTCTACGAAGTGTCAATATCAGGCAGCAGCTTCGAATCCGAAGTGGTGGCTAGATGTAAAGTGGAATTTTAGTTGACGTAGGAAGCAGACGATTAGGAAGGTAGATCCAATAATTACATGGAGGCCGTGGAATCCTGTGGCCATAAAGAATGTTGAGCCGTACACTCCGTCTGCGATTGTAAAGGGGGTTTCGTAATATTCGGAGGCTTGGAGTAGAGTGAAGTAGAGTCCAAGGGAGATTGTAATGAATAAGGCTTGCAGTATGTGCTTGCGGCTGCCTTCTATCAGGCTGTGGTGGGCTCAAGTGATGGATACGCCTGAGGCTAGTAGGACGGATGTATTGAGGAGAGGGACTTCTAGGGGGTTTAGGGGGGTAATGCCTGTAGGGGGTCAGCATCCTCCTAGTTCTGGTGTGGGGGCTAGGCTTGAGTGATAGAAGGCTCAGAAGAAGCCGGCGAAGAAAAATACTTCTGAGGCGATAAAAAGGATTATCCCGTATCGGAGGCCTTTTTGTACAATTGGTGTGTGGTGTCCTTGAAAGGTGCTTTCTCGTACGATGTCTCGTCATCATTGATATATAGTTAGTGTGTTAGCTGTTAGGCCTAATGACAGGAGTACAATGGAGTTGAAATGGAATCATATTACTAGGCCTGAGGTCATGAGGAGAGCAGAGAGGGCTCCTGTAAGTGGTCAAGGGCTAGGGTTGACTATATGGTATGCGTGGGTTTGGTGGGTCATTAGGTGTTGTCGTGTAGATATAGGCTCACTAGTAGTGTGAAGACATAGGCTTGAATGAGGGCAACAGCGAACTCTAGGACTGTTAGTAGTACTAGAATGATAAAGGTGATGAAGGCTGTGGCTGTGCTGATGCTTAGTAAGGCTAAGGTGGCTCCTCCAATTAGGTGGATTAGCAGATGTCCGGCAGTAATGTTGGCTGTTAGTCGTACGGCGAGGGCTATAGGTTGGATAAACAGGCTAATAGTTTCGATAATAATTAGTATTGGGATGAGGGGGAGGGGGGTTCCTTGAGGTAGAAAGTGGGCTAGGGAGGCTTTTGTCTTATAACGGAAGCCTAGGATGACAGTTCCGGCCCATAGTGGGATGGCCATGCCTAGGTTTATGGATAGTTGAGTTGTGGGTGTGAATGAATGGGGGAGGAGACCTAGGAGATTTGTTGAGCCAATAAATAGAATTAGTGATATTAATATTAAAGCTCAGGTTTGGCCTTTGTGGTTGTGAATTGTCATTATTTGTTTTGATGTTATGTGGACTAATCATTGTTGGATGGCGATCAGTCGGTTGTTGACTAGTCGGTTCGTAGAGGGGAATAGAATGCTAGGGAACATAATAATGAGGATTACAATAGGCAGTCCTATTATAGTGGGGGTAATGAAAGAGGAGAATAAATTTTCGTTCATTTGGTTTCTCAGGGGGTGGGATGTTTGACTGATTTAGTTTCTATGGGTTCTGGGTTGGAGTGGAACAGGTGTTTTGAGATTTTTAGTTGTATAATAATGAATAGGGTGAGGATTATAGATAGAATAGTAATTAGTCATGTGGATGTGTCTAGTTGTGGCATTTCATTAAGGAGGGAGGTGGGCCCTCAATCTTTAACTTAAAAGGTTAATGCTATTTTAGCTTCTTAATGATGTTATAGTATTGATGATGATCATTTTTCAAAGTGTTTTAGGGGGACTATTTCGAGGACGATAGGCATGAAGCTGTGGTTTGACCCGCAGATTTCGGAGCATTGGCCGTAGTAAAGACCTGGTCGTGTTGATAGTAAGGTGGTTTGGTTTAGGCGACCAGGAATGGCATCAGTTTTTAGGCCTAGGGAGGGGACGGCTCATGAGTGTAGAACGTCTTCTGATGAAATAAGCATGCGAATTGTTATTTCTATGGGTAAGACTACTCGGTTGTCTACTTCTAATAGGCGTAGTTCTCCTGGTTTTAGGTCAGAAGTTGGGATTATATAGGAGTCAAAGTTTAGGTCTTCATAGTCTGTATATTCATAGCTTCAGTATCATTGGTGACCTATTGTCTTTACAGTTAGGGTTGGGTTGTTAATTTCGTCTATTATGTATAGAATTCGTAGGGATGGGAGGGCAATTATAATAAGAATAATAGCTGGGAGAATGGTTCAGATAGTCTCTACTTCTTGGGCGTCCATTGTGCTTGTGTGGGTAAGACTAGTAGTTAGTATAAGTGAGATGATGTAAAGTACGAGGGAGCTAATTAGGAAGACGATTATTAGTGTATGGTCGTGAAAATGTAGGAGTTCTTCTATGATTGGAGATGTGGCATCTTGGAAACCTAGTTGGAAAGGGTAGGCCATAGAGATATAAAGGGGTCCAACCTATAACTTAACTTTGACAAAGTTATGTAAATTTTACTAATATCTCGCTGGTAGAGAAAGACATAGTGGATATGGTGTTGGCTTGAAACCAATATTAGGGGGTTCGATTCCTTCCTTTCTTATTTTGGGACTACGTAAGTTGGCTCCTCAAATGTGTGGTAGGGTGGAGGGCATCCGTGTATTCACTCTAAGTTTGTTGTTGTTAGTTCTACTGTAGCTACTTCTCGTTTTGATGCGAAGGCCTCTCATATTATGAACACTATTAGGATGACGGCTGTTAAAGAGATGAAAGAGCCCATGGAGGAGACGGTGTTTCATGTGGTGTAGGCATCTGGGTAGTCTGAGTATCGTCGTGGTATACCTGACAGGCCTAGGAAATGTTGGGGAAAGAAGGTTATATTAACACCTACAAATATGATTAGGAAGTGAATTTTTGCTCAAGTTGTATTTAGTGTGTAGCCTGAGAATAATGGGAATCAGTGGACGAATCCTCCTATAATAGCGAAGACAGCTCCTATGGATAGGACATAGTGAAAGTGTGCTACTACATAGTATGTGTCGTGAAGGACGATGTCTAGAGATGAGTTGGCTAGGACGATTCCTGTTAGGCCTCCTACTGTGAATAGGAAAATGAAGCCCAGGGCTCAGAGCATGGCAGGTGATCATTTGATATTACCTCCATGCAGAGTAGCCAATCAGCTGAAGACTTTTACTCCAGTAGGGATGGCAATAATTATAGTGGCGGAAGTAAAGTATGCTCGAGTGTCTACGTCCATGCCTACGGTGAATATGTGATGGGCCCATACAATGAAGCCAAGAAAGCCAATTGATATCATGGCTCACACTATTCCTATATAACCGAATGGCTCTTTTTTGCCTGAGTAGTATGTAACAATGTGAGAGATTATTCCAAACCCAGGAAGGATAAGAATGTAGACTTCTGGGTGTCCGAAGAATCAGAATAGGTGTTGGTAGAGGATGGGGTCTCCTCCCCCAGCGGGATCAAAGAAGGTGGTGTTTAGATTTCGGTCGGTTAGTAGCATGGTAATTCCTGCTGCTAAGACTGGGAGGGAAAGAAGTAGAAGTACAGCGGTAATTAGTACTGATCATACGAATAGAGGTGTTTGGTATTGAGAAAGGGCTGGGGGTTTTATATTGATGATTGTGGTGATAAAGTTGATGGCGCCTAAAATGGATGAGACACCCGCTAGGTGGAGAGAGAAGATGGTAAGGTCTACGGAAGCTCCTGCGTGAGCTAGATTGCCTGCTAGGGGAGGATATACAGTTCAGCCAGTCCCGGCTCCGGCTTCAACTATTGATGAGGCTAGAAGGAGTAGGAAAGAGGGGGGCAGGAGTCAGAAGCTTATGTTGTTTATTCGTGGGAATGCTATGTCGGGTGCACCGATTATAAGAGGAACTAACCAGTTACCGAAGCCGCCAATTATAATTGGTATAACTATGAAGAAGATTATTACAAATGCGTGGGCGGTGACGATTACATTATAGATTTGATCGTCTCCCAAGAGTGCGCCAGGCTGTCCTAACTCAGCTCGAATTAGAAGACTCAAGGCTGTTCCTACTATTCCTGCTCAAGCTCCAAATAGTAAGTACAGAGTGCCAATATCTTTGTGGTTTGTTGAGAAAAGTCAACGGTTAATGAACATAGGTAAAATGGCCGAGCAGGCATTAGACTGTAAATCTAAGCACAGAGGTTGAGCCCTCTTTTTACCACAGCTCTGTGGTGTATTTTACATATTGAATTGCAAATTCAAAGAAGCAGCTTCAACCCTGCCGGGGCTTCTCCCGCCTTTTTTTTCTCGCGGCGGGAGAAGTAGATTGAAGCCAGTTGGTTAGGGTTTTTAGCTGTTAACTAAAGTTTCGTGGGATAAAGGCCCACCAATCTAGAAGGGCTTAGCTTAATGAAAGTAGTTGATTTGCATTCAGCTGATGTAGGGTAGAATCTTGCAGTCCTTAGTTGGCAGGAATTAAATGTGTTTCATTTACTTAGAGCTTTGAAGGCTCTTGGTCTGGTTTAACCTAAATTCCTAATTTAATACTGATAGTATGGGGGCCAGGGGAAGGGTGAGTGTTGAGAGGATGATTATTGGGGCTAAGCAGGGTATTTGTTTTGTGGTTCCAAATTGTCATTTGATTTTTATGTTGTTGGTAGATGGGAATATTGTTAGGGATGTGGAATATGCTAGTCGTATGTAGAAGAATAGGTTGAGTAGTGCGGTGATGGCTATTAGGGTGGGTATGATGATGCTTTCATTTTTCGTAAGTTCTTGGATGATTATTCATTTGGGTAAGAATCCTGTTAATGGGGGAAGGCCTCCTAGTGATAGTATTATTACTAGAATGGATGTGGTGATTAGGGGTGTTTTGTTTCATGAGTGGGATAGTGAGAGGGTAGTGGTGGATGAGTTATATATGAATAGCATGAAGGTGGTGGAGGTCATGAGGATGTATAGGACTAGGTTGAGTAGTGTTATGGTTGGGTTGTAGGCTAGGACAGCTGTTATTCAGCCTATGTGGGCGATTGAGGAGTATGCTAGGATTTTTCGTAGTTGGGTTTGGTTTAGTCCTCCTCATCCGCCGATTATGATTGATAGTATGGAAATTGTTAATAGGATGTTTAGGTTGATTGAGTGTGAGATTTGGTACATAATAGATAATGGGGCTAGTTTCTGTCATGTGAGGAGGATTAGTCCTGATGATAGTGGGATTCCTTGTGTTACTTCTGGGACTCAAAAGTGGAAGGGAGATAGTCCTAGTTTTATGGCGAGGGCTAGGGTTATGATAGTTGAGGCGATTGGGTTAATTATGCTTGTAATGGTTCATTGGCCGGAGTGCAGGAGGTTGATGATGATGGCTAGTATTAGTAGTATGGATGCAGTCGCTTGGGTGAGAAAGTATTTGGTGGAGGCTTCTGTGGCTCGGGGGTTGAATTGTTTTATTAGTATTGGGATGACGGCTAGCATGTTTATTTCAAATCCGATTCAGATGAGGAGTCAGTGGGAGCTTATTATTACAATAAAGGTCCCTAGGATAATGGTAGAGGAAATTATGGTGAAGATGAGGGGGTTTATTAGTACGGGAAGGGTATAAACCAACATTTTCGGGGTATGGGCCCGATAGCTTATTTAGCTGACCTTACTGTGTAGGACGTGGTGTAATTAGGTAGCACGGAGATTTTTGGAGTCTTAGGTGTAGGTTCAATTCCTATAGTCCTAGAAATAAGGAGGTTTGAACTCCTATGTTTTACTCTATCAAAGTAACTCTTTTGTCAGACATATTTCTTATGTCAGGGGTGGGATGCCGGCTGTGATAATGGGCATGGTTACGTGTCATATGCATAGGGCTAGTGTTAGTGGGAGGAAGTTTTTTCATAGAAGATGTATGAGTTGGTCATATCGGAAGCGTGGGTATGATGCTCGTACTCATAAGAATGAGATGGTGAGGAGTGTTGATTTTATTACGAAGTTGATTGTGTATAGTTCTGGTATTAGGGGGTTGTGTAGTGCTCCTAGGAATAGGATAGTTGTGAGGATATTTATTATAATGATGTTGGCGTATTCTGCTAGGAAGAATAATGCGAAGGGGCCGCCGGCGTATTCTACGTTAAAGCCTGATACTAGTTCTGATTCGCCTTCTGTTAGGTCAAATGGGGCGCGGTTAGTTTCTGCTAGGGTTGAGATAAATCATATTATGGCTAGAGGTCATGATGGGATTAGGAGTCAGATATGCTCTTGGGTTGTAATTAAGGTGGATAGGGTGAAGGATCCGTTTAAGAGCAGGACGGATAGTAGAATGATTGCTAGTGTTACTTCGTAGGAGATTGTCTGTGCTACTGCCCGTAGAGCTCCGATTAGTGCGTATTTGGAGTTGGAGGCTCATCCTGATCATAGGATTGAATATACTGCTAGGCTTGATATGGCTAGCATGAATAGTACTCCTAGGTTTATGTTAATTAGTGGGTATGGTATGGGTAGGGGGGTTCATATTGTTAGGGCTAGGGTTAGGGCTAGGATTGGTGCAATAATGAATATAGAGATGGAGGATGTTAGGGGACGTAGGGGTTCTTTGGTGAAGAGTTTGATGGCGTCTGCGATTGGTTGAAGTAGTCCGTATGGTCCTACGACGTTGGGGCCTTTACGTAGTTGTATATAGCCGAGCACTTTGCGTTCGACGAGGGTAAGGAATGCTACTGCAAGGAGGATTGGGACGATTATTAGTAGAAGGTTAATCATAAACATATTGTTAGAGAGAGGAGTTGAACCTCTGGTTATAAAAGCTTAAGTTTTATGCAATTTACCGGGCTCTGCCACTCTAACGAACCCTTTTCTAGGGTGGAGTTGTTGTGGTTGCTAGATTAAGATTAAATCATCTGTTAGTTTGAAGGCGCTTTTGTAAAGTGGGCCTTGCTTCCCTTGTCCTTTCGTACTGGGGGGAGCTTAGAATAGATAGAAACCGACCTGGATTGCTCCGGTCTGAACTCAGATCACGTAGGACTTTAATCGTTGAACAAACGAACCGTTAATAGCTTCTGCACCATTGGGATGTCCTGATCCAACATCGAGGTCGTAAACCCTATTGTCGATATGGACTCTTAAATAGGATTGCGCTGTTATCCCTAGGGTAACTTGTTCCGTTGATCAAAATTTGGATCAATAAGTGATATAGTGCTTTGACTTGTCAGTCTGGGCTTTTATCACTCGGAGGGTTTTTTATGCTCCGAGGTCACCCCAACCTAAATTGTTAGCCCAGGGGAAGAATGGTTATGTCCGGGTGGGTTGAAGTTTATTCTTGTTGGGCTAGTTAATTGAAGCTCCATAGGGTCTTCTCGTCTTATTAGGGCATTCCCGCCTCTTCACGGGAAGGTCAATTTCACGGATTGGAAGTAAGAGACAGTAAAACCCTCGTGTGGCCGTTCATGCAAGTCCCTATTTAGGGAACAAGTGATTATGCTACCTTTGCACGGTCAGGATACCGCGGCCGTTGAACAGATGTCACTGGGCAGGCAGTGCCTCTAATACTTGATATGCTAGAGGTGATGTTTTTGGTAAACAGGCGGGGTTTGTGTTTGCCGAGTTCCTTTTACTTCTTTTAATCTTTCCTTTGGTGCACTCCTGTGTTGGGTCAACAACTTGTTTAATGAGCGTCTTGTTTGTGGATTGTGCTCATTTTGTTGTTAACTATCAGTGGGCTATCCGTTCTGATATACGTTTGTGCTGGGAGAAATTATTCTTGTTACTCATATTAACAGTAGTTCTTCTATTTATTAATAGAATAGTCCAGTTGTGTATTAGGAGTTGGATTTATATTTGGGGTATTAGTACTGGCATGTTTGTTGAGCTTTAACGCTTTCTTAATTGATGGCTGCTTTTAGGCCAACTATGGTGCTAGTAATGCTTACTCACTAATGAAGGTTGTATCCTGTGTCTAAAGGGCTGTCCCTCTTTAGATTATACTTTAAATCTGCATTAAAATTATTGGTTTTTTAGGCAGGATTTAAGTTCGAACTAACATTCTGTTCTGGACAACCAGCTATCACCAGGCTCGGTAGGCTTTTCACCTCTAGCTGCAGATCTTTCCACTATTTTGCTACATAGACGGGTTTGCCCCATAGGGCTGTTTGCAGATAGCTCGTCTGGTTTCGGGGTATTTAACTTCAGTTCTCTTTGCTAAATTGTACTTGTTAAATCATTATGCGAAAGGTAGAAGGGGTAATCTTTGCTGTTTGTTACTTATAGATAGTCTTTCATCTTTCCCTTGCGGTACTTTCTCTATAGCGCCGAGTATAATTTCTATCTCCTATACTTTTATGACAAGTAAATGTTTTGGTTTAGTGGTTTGTATGAGTTGAGTTTGGAGTGGGTCGGGCTAGTTCTGGTTCAAAGTGTCCATTGGAGTGTGGCATCTCCTAGGTGTAAACTAGGTGCTTTGGGTTTAAGCTACACTTTGGTATATCCAAGCGCACTTTCCAGTACGCTTACCTTGTTACGACTTGTCTCCTCTCATAATTTGTATGGTTTTAATAGGTTTAGTTCATACTATCATACTTGAGGAGGGTGACGGGCGGTGTGTGCGTGCTTCATGGCCTAATTCAACCAAGCTCTCTATTCTTGGTTTACTACTAAATCCACCTTCGACCCATTTTTCATAGGGGGTTTCGTGTGATTGGTTAAGTGTTCTTTGGCAAGAAAATGTAGCCCATCTCTTTCCAGTTCATGAGCTACACCTTGACCTAACGTTTTTATGTCTCATGTTTGCGCTTACTATAGCTCCTTTTTAGGGTTTGCTGAGGATGGCGGTATATAGGCTGAATTAGCAAGAACTGGTGAGGTTTATCGGGGTTTATCGATTACAGGACAGGCTCCTCTAGAGGGATATAAAGCACCGCCAAGTCCTTTGAGTTTTAGGCTGTTGCCGGTAGTACTCTGGCGAATAATCTTGTTGTGGTAATTATTTAGGTTTAAGGCTAAGCATAGTGGGGTATCTAATCCCAGTTTGGATCTTAGCTGTCGTGTATTCGGAGGTCTGTAAGATTACTTTCGTAGTTTATTTTTATTTTGGCTAGGGCTTTTTACAGCTTAGTCAAAATTTAATCTTATTTTATGGCTCTCTTAAACACGCTTTACGCCGTAATTCCATTAATTTGGGTTAATCGTATGACCGCGGTGGCTGGCACGAAATTTACCAACCCTGAGGGTATAGGTATGACTTAGTCAAACTTTCGTTCATGGCTTAATTTTTATCACTGCTGTATCCCGTGGGGGTGTGGCTAAGCAAGGCGTCATGAGCTACTTGATAGTGTGCTTGATACCCGCTCCTTTTTATCAAGTGTGACTTGGAGGGCATTCTCACTGGGGTGCGGATACTTGCATGTGTAGTTCTACCTAGAACTAATGGAAAGGCCAGGACCAAGCCTGTATGTTTATGGGGTGTAAGTGCCCATCTAGGCATTTTCAGTGCCTTGCTTTAGGTATTAAGCTACATTAAC